GAAGTTAGGGGTATGGAGCCGACGTCGCAGTATGACCTGCTGCCCCTAAATGAAATATCTAAGGCGTATCCTAGAAATACCTGTTTCCCCGGACAAGTCTGTTCTCAAGGTCAGAACTTCCTTGCTTTGAGAGGAAGCTTTCGTCAGGCTCGCATGCTACTTTCTATTTCTTTGCTAGCATGACTCGAGGAATCGGCATTCCAGCTTCCAAGGTATAGCATAGATTGATCTGCTTCGGTACCAGTCCCATCCCCTTTTGGACTTGTGCACGAAGATAGGATTCGATTTCCATTAGGCTTCGACACCCATAATAATATGTAAATACTATTGTTGCAAAACAAGCGAATTTGACGGGGTTTGGGAACAACAAAACGATTGACAAAAGTTATCCACTTCTTTTCCCATGGGGGTAGCAACTGATTATGAGGAGGGATACGCGGGAGGAGCAGATGAGTAAACAAAGAATACAAGAAGCAGGAGCTGAGGTACTTTGTTTGATGCTGGCTCAACATATGAACTTAGGCCTTGCAGCAGAAAGTCCTTTGCATTGGCTTATCGAGATACAGCTTTGGAAAGCAATGTTGAGAAAGATGTGAACTTCTAGTTTAGGGGGCACGCTTCTTTGTTAGCTGCTTCTGTATGGTTGATAAACGACGCTTCAAGGAGATGAGAACGCTTATTATATGGCTAGGGGTACCACTCTAACAATCCTAACTATTCATAACTATGCTTAACTTAACAGCCCTACTCTAACAAGAACTGAACAGGGCTCGGGAAGATGTCACGTACTACTATTAGCATATGAGCTAGAAGTCTTCGCTTACCACCCAAGGATTCTCTAACGCTAACACCCGGGGAAGCCCATGCTAAGCAGTCTCAAAAGCCATAGCCTAAATCCCTTTTATGATTTCACTCTGGAGTCCTTATTCTTATTCTTAGGAACTGGTGATGAAAAGTGCTTCCCTGCTTTCTCCGATTCATTCTTCTTTTGACAGCACCCACCGGTTGGCTTAGCGTGGCTATCGTCTGCATCGTTGGTAAGGCTCTCAATCATCGCTAGCCCACCAAAGTTCATAGGGCCTTGTTTCATATAATAGGCGCTCTTCACCTTATCCATTATCAGAAGAAGTTTATGACTTTGTTCATGAATAAGTAAAGTATCATGCCGTTAAGCCCTATTCTTTATAGGATAGTTAAAGAAGGTGCTACGAAAAATCCCGGGATTTAGCACCACAAAGAAATTGCATCGGCACAAAAATATGAAATGAAAAAGCTTGGCTAGGTAAGCTCTCTTCCAAAAGTCGTGGTTGCTATGCCTGTATTTTTAAGTGCGGGAAGCTGAGTGCCCTGATGCTGTATTTGTAGCTACCCGTCTTTGAATGAAAGGCCTGCCACCTGGGAAATCGAAATCAAGAAAAGGAATCCTCCTATCCAATCATTGGTTTTATGTTCGTGTATTATACCCGCAATCTTGCTTGATAGGGTCAGGTACTTACCTAACAATACTAAGCATATAAATAAGGTATAGCCTCTTCTCCCTTTATGGCGAGATCGGACATCCGACCACAAAGCTAACAGGCTCATCCTTGCCTGTCACATCGTTCTCGGGTTCTGAATCTGTACCCGCACTCCTATCGGGAGCAGCTGGAGAATCATTCTTAGCTCTTGCCGGATCCGCTGTTCTCTTTGCCAACTTGTAATGCCCCTCGTTCATATCAGAAGGTTCAAACCTCCCATAAATTAGATGGGGACCGGAATCACGACCAGATTCTGAACTCCCTCACAAATCTTAGAATCTAAGGCAGATCTTTCTCTCCTATCGGCATCCCCCATCATCTTAGGCCAATCTGAATAATATCAGCCCCAGTCTCGGCCGTAGCTTTGTTCTAGGGATCATATTCTGTACCCTCACCATCATTTTGAATTAGGGCGAAGGCCCCCTTCTATTCTAGTACAGCATCCGGACAGAAGATCTTGACGATTGGGAGATCAAATGGCTATTTCTCGGGCCTTCCCTTTTCGAACACATAATGCTCGCTAGCTTAGAAAAACATACTCATACTGTCTGCTGCTCTTGCTAGCTGCTACACCCGCCTACCTACTTGTTTTTTCTTACTCTTGCTGATCTTTCATCCCCGCGAGACGGGACATCAATCTATGCCTTGGTACCAGATCCGGAAGACTTCCATATTCCTAGCTACAAAGAGCGAAGAAGCGGGAGAGTTGCTTGGGTAGACTCCCCTCCTTAAGCAGCTTTTCTTCCAATCTTTGTTCTTTCTTAGTTCTTCCGGCTGGCTTTTCTGGGTAGTAGTAGTAGTAATAGTAAGGGCTTCCCGCATACTCCGGGCTAAGCTTTCGCGCCTAGCCCCCCTTTTTCTCTTAGCGCTTATAGCACCAGTGGGACCTTTTCGTTTGATAAAGAATATCTCATGCCCTATCCCGAACTCGCGGTAAACCCCTGTTTTTGGACCCTTCCCGGGAGTTTGAGGTCAACTAGTACGAACTAGTTCAGGAAATGCGCTTGTCTTATCTTGTTACGCCGCGTTAAACGTAACTTACTTGGATAGGGCCTCCCCCTTATCAGTTCTTAGGCGTTGCAACCTCCTCATGCCTTGTTGGATATGCCTACTAGCTTGTCTTGTTACCTCATCGGATCGGTTGGGCTATGCTCTCTGGTTGCAGAGACTTCTTCTCCAGCCCCCTCACTATCATACCTATTTGCTGGCGACACCTCCTCTCCTTGTTATATCGGCTACTGCTTGTTTGTCATGGTTGGCTTGCTTCTTTTGCTTTGCTTGTCTACGTGCGTGAAACGTCACTTTCTTCCATAGGCCGGGTTTCGTGCCTTTGCTTGGAAGTAGTGGCAGCGAAGGAACCCCTTTAGTCCATGTCTTCCTTTCATTAGGTTATTTGTGAACCCCCTCCAGGGTCCCAAATCTTTCTTTTATGATGATAGTATTGACGAGGAGACTGAGGACATAGATGCTGAGATTCCTTATGTTGATCCTGCTGAAGGTGCTAGCCAGATTGTTAAGAGTAACGATCTCGCTGATCCTGACCTTCTTGAGACGGAGCAGCTACCTTGGCGTATAGTGGAGGAACAAACTATGGAGATGGTTACGATCTCGAAAATAGATTGATTTTATATCAACCTTCAATTCAAATTAGCAAAAGCAATCTCTCCTTGCATAATATGAATTCCAAACATTAGCTTTCCTGCCTTGCTTTCGGCTCTTAGTTGAGAAAGACCTCGTCATATTAATCCTCTTTGCTTGGCTTTACCTGCTCTTATTACTTGCTCTGTTAGACTAATAGCATGTTTGAGCTTATTTCCCTGCCTGTCTGCTGCTTTGTCTGACTATTAGGACTAGGACTAATGAGCTTCCTTTCTTACCGACTAAAGGAAGTAATAATGACTAAACTAACTTAAGACTTTCTTAAGAGCTAGCTGAGTGAGTGTAATCTCTTAGTCCGAATTCAGTTAGAGGTTAGAGTAGGGAAGAGTACCATTCCTAGTCCGTTGCTAATACGCCTGCCAATCATAAGATTGGCAAGCTATATTCCTTAGCCTTATTAGCCTTAAAGCCTGCCTTAATGCCTTTGGCTTTAATTCCTTCAGCCCCTACCTCTTAAATTAAAGCTGAAGTAAGGTATTAATGCTGGTGATGTTACAGATCGTCGCTCTACTACTGGCTTTTGCCTTTTCTTCGGTGACTCTCAACTATCTTGGAAGAGCAAGAAAGAGACAGTGGTTGCTCGCTCTAGTGCAGAAGCCGAGTACAGGGCTCTTGCTGATACTACATCAGAGATTCTTTTCTTGCGATGGTTATACTTAAAGATATGGGAGTAACTTTTTCTGGGCCTACTATTCTCTTTTGTGACAACAAGAGTGCTATCCAAATAGCACACAATGATGTGTTTCATGAGCGAACGAAACATATCGAAATTTCCTTACTCACTTAGGGCACTTCGTTCGCCATCACTTTCTACAGGGTTAAATGCCATACATTTCCTCAGAGCTTCAGATCGCGGATCTTCTTACGAAGTCCCACACCACTGTGCGATTCCGATACTTAGTATCCAAACTCCAGATGTTATCCTTTGAGGCATCTTGAGTTTGAGGGGGGTGTTAAGCATATTGATTCTGTATCTTTTGTATATAGTAAGTAGGTCTTGCTGTATATAGCACTTTCCTTTTTTTGATGCTTTTTTACATGTATATATAGGGCCTTAAACCCTCAGTGAAATACATAGATTTTCACCCATTTTCAAATCAAACGATTCTATTTTTTAATAAAAAAAAATTTAAAAAGTAAGGAATCGAGGAATTAACTAAAACTACATTTGACTGACTATACTCTCTTTGTCCCCCGCCGGGTGAGCCTAATATTAATAAAAACTCTAAAGGAAAGGATGATACACGTCTTGGAGTGAAGGACAGAGCACAAAAAGCTTTTTTTCTGGAGATGGAGAGAAAAAGTAAGCGGGGTGCTTTATCTCTTCCCTCCCGGTGTCCCCATTAGTTGATATACGGAATTGGAAAGGAATTCCAGATCATTCAGATTTCAGGTTCGGGTTCGGGATATGGATGGAATCGAGAGGGAAGAAAGAGTCCGGTTTTAGAGGCTTGATCAACTGTGTAATCATGGATCATCAACAAATCCCTAAATGCTTCTTTATACTGTCGCCACGGAAAAGGTTCCGGTAGGGAGAACTCTTAGATTATCAAGTTTTAGAAAGTATTTATGAAAATCCATCTCCACCTATGTTGTGCCCTTCCTCCCAAAGCATTCTGGCATCTGTTATTCCTGGTCTCACCCTGTGAAGCAAAGTCGGACAAAGGAGAAAGACATGGAATTGATAGGGAACCGTAGCCAAGTGGCTAAGGCATGAGTCTGCAAAACTTCTATTCGTCGGTTCGAATCCGACCGGTTCCTACAGCGCCATTCCACCCATCATTTTTTTACATGCTTAGTGGATAGAACGGGGGCCCCCGGATC